CTATTTTTGTTTGTTATTTAATTTGTTGTTTTTTTTTGTGCGTAATGTGGATCGACTCTTGTTTTACTATCTGATAGGAATTCTCTTGTTGAGACCCTACGAATCAATTAAAACCTCAGATTCATACTAGAACCACGATGATTTATAAATTTAGCCCCAGCTAAATTCAAAGGTTCTCTGAGTAAAAACCATTTGATCATCACTTATTTAATGAGTAGATGTAATGACTCAACAAGATCTATAGAAAGAGTTGTCCTTCGGACAAAATGAATAAGTCTAAAGAAAGAAAAATCGTTTGATTTTGGATAGGAAATACCCATCTGAAATTGTTTTTTTTTTTAGTCCGGTTGCGAGGTCTGAATAGTAGGTATGAATCATAGTTCAAATATTTCTTTTCTTGATCTATTCTATATATTCCGTGCTCCGGATATTAGGATAAATATCCGACGGGGTAGAATCATCTTGATAGAGATGACAGGATCATTCTCTGTATTATCAATAGGATCAATTATAACAAGTCACACGCTCATATTCCGGAAATACCGAAACAAAGAAATTCCACAGTCGAACTACCAGAATGGTCTATAAATCCGAGTCTTAAGTAATTTTTTTTTTTTTTTATTGAAAAACTAGGGCTTCATAGTTCTTATGAACCTAGCTCATCGAAATTCCATCCAGTAAAACGGAAGAATTATAAATTTCCAAAATAATAGATAGGAATATCGCAAATAGAGCCATTGCGACTCCCATAAGTGGTGTAGTCCCCCAGCCCGGAGCTACTTTACCATATTCCGAATTCAATGGTTTCAATAAATTCCCTACGGTAGTTTGTCTTGGTCTAGATCTAGAACTACCCTCAACGGTTTGTGTAGCCATAAATCTTATTTAATCATTGGTTGAGATCTGTTGACTTTGTATACCATTCCGTTGTAGTTGTAAGTAAACGATCTTATCGTAGATCCATTGTGATCCTGAAATTATCTAAAAATGGAAACAGCAACTCTAGTCGCCATCTTCATATCTGGTTTACTTGTAAGCTTTACGGGGTACGCCTTATATACCGCTTTTGGGCAACCCTCTCAACAACTAAGAGATCCATTCGAGGAACACGGGGACTAGACTAGTTGAAGTAATGAGCCTCCCAATATGGGAGACTCGTTACTTCAGTTGATATAATAAAAAATCATTTCATTTTTTAGTCGGAACCTTAGGCGGTTCTCGAAAAAAGATAGCGAAAAAAATTATCCCTAAAGTCGAGACTAAAAGGAATGTATAAACCAATGCTTCCATAGATTCGATCGTGGTTTACAATTATAGCTTTCACACCTATTCGTTTGGGTGGGATCATTTACCATACCATATAAAAAAAGGGAAAGAATCAAAGAAAAGAAGGTGATTCAAGTCAATATTTCTCGGATACCCTATTCAAATAAAAAAATAGAGGTGAAAGATACCAGAGCAATCTTGTATCAAACTACCTGTCTCCTTGTAGTCGGATCTCCAAGTTTTTGGAATGCTCCAAATTCCACCTGAGCATCCAAATCTGGATCAATACCAGCAAAAACATCTCTGAACAAGGTTCTAGCGCCATGCCAAATATGTCCGAAAAAGAAGAGCAAAGCAAACGTAGCATGCCCAAAAGTGAACCAACCCCTTGGACTGCTACGAAAAACACCATCGGATTTCAAAGTAGCCCGGTCTAATTCAAAAATTTCACCTAATTGTGCACGTCTAGCATATTTTTTCACAGTAGCAGGATCACTATAACTGACTCCATTGAGTTCGCCACCATAGAACTCAACGGTTACACCTACTTGTTCAACACTATACTTTGATTCTGCCCTTCGAAAAGGAACATCTGCCCTCACAATCCCGTCTCCATCTACCAAAACTACCGGGAATGTTTCAAAAAAAGTAGGCATACGACGTACAAAAAGTTCGCGCCCTTCTTTATCTCTAAAGACGGGGTGTCCTAACCATCCAACAGCTATTCCATCTCCGCTGTCCATTGAGCCCGCTCTGAATAATCCTCCTTTTGCCGGATTATTACCAATGTAATCATAAAAAGCTAATTTTTCGGGAATTTTAGACCAAGCTTCCGATAAACTCAGATTTTCGGCTAGTCCAGCACCAACTCTTCGATATATTTCTTGCTGGAAGTATCCCTGATCCCACTGATAACGAGTGGGACCAAATAACTCGATTGGGGTAGTTGCTGAACCATACCACATAGTTCCAGCAACAACAAAAGCTGCAAAAAAAACAGCAGCGATACTACTAGAAAGTACAGTTTCAATATTGCCCATACGTAATCCTTTGTATAGACGTTGAGGCGGACGGACACTAAGATGGAATAGGCCCGCTAATATGCCCAGTGTACCTGCTGCAATATGATGAGAGGCGATTCCTCCTGGAACAAAAGGATCAAAACCCTCCGCGCCCCACGCTGGACTTACAGATTGTACTTTTCCAGTTAGTCCATAAGGATCGGACACCCATATTCCAGGCCCATATAAGCCTGTTACATGAAATGCGCCAAAACCAAAGCAAGCCACCCCTGAAAGAAATAAATGAATTCCAAAGATCTTGGGCAAATCCAAAGAGGGTTTTCCCGTACGTTCATCACAGAATATTTCTAGGTCCCAATACACCCAATGCCAGATGGCCGCCAAAAAGCACAAGCCAGAAAACACAATATGTGCCCCTGCCACGCCTTCATAACTCCAAATACCCGGATTGGTTATAGTTCCTCCTGAAATACTCCAACCACCCCACGAATTGGTTATTCCTAAACGAGTCATGAAGGGTATAACAAACATACCTTGTCTCCACATTGGATCAAGAACGGGGTCAGAGGGATCAAAAACCGCTAATTCGTATAGAGCCATCGAACCGGCCCAACCCGAAACTAGAGCCGTATGCATTATATGGACAGAAAGCAATCGACCGGGATCATTCAATACGACAGTATGAACACGATACCAAGGTAAACCCATGGAAATACCCCTTTATCAAAGAAAAATAGACACTATGTAACTTTATCGCATTGGAATATACTATGTTATGTACTTTTCAGCGGATTCTGTATGAGAAAAGGTTACTATTTATTCTATTCCGTTGAAAATAACGGAAAAATTCTGTTCGTAAGAACAAAGAGAAGCAGATCTATTCTATACCCGATAAGTACCAATACGCAATGGGAGCATTGGTCCCATTTTGTGGGAACGAATGCATGGATACTTGTTTATTATTCGAACAGTCGATCCCTTCATTAAAATTTTGATTTTTTCATTCTGTTTTTCTCTAAAAACCTTCCAATTTATGTATAAACTAGAATAAACAGAAAAAAATGATGAAGACAATAAACTGATTCTTACGTTTCCATATTAAAGTGAAGTATAGTACTTAATTTTTTTCTTTAATTTAATGCCTATTGGTGTTCCAAAAGTACCTTTTCGGAGTCCTGGAGAGGAAGATGCAGTTTGGGTTGACGTATAGTGCGACTTGTCAGACATATTGGGTCATATGGGATTTACCCGTTTTCTCCCCCGATTGAGATATCCTCTGTTTCGCCCAAGAAATATTGTATTGTATTGATTGAAGAATCAATCATTCGGAGCGTGAAGTGAAATTAGATCAATTTATATTGAGGATCAATATTATCAATTAGAAGAATTTATGGTTGACTTGGACTAATAAAATCAAGTATCCAGGCTCCGTTCAGAAAATACCAAATTGGTAATAGTAATATATGTACAATTACCACTTGTAGCATAGACGATTCTTAGTATTTAATTATAGGGGTGATCTCAAACTGCCATGCCAACCAGTATGATGAATACATCGAATAGTTTGGGGGGGCATGAAACGAATTGAAAAAAGTCGTAGCAAAAAGAAATGGTACTGAGATCATTTGTCCTATATGTGCAAATAGAATTCGGGTAGATCTTTCCCCGGAGTAGAACATGAACCTAAAAGAATTGAAAGGACCCATTCAGGAACAAGAAAATGACATCGTGATTTGAATCTCGACGAAACAATACATCAATGAAGGTTAATTCAATAAAAATAAATAAGTTAAGTTCAGTAAATTCTTTTTTTTTTTTAGGGAAGGGAGCGAAAACTCATATTTTTTTGAAAAATAGAAGAAAAACCCCTTTATTTTCATTAGAAAAACAGAAATCTGTTAAAAAAAAAAAGAGATAGGATTGGAATCGACACGTTGATTCTTTTTTTCGCAATTTTTTTGAACCGTATGCATCCAAAGGTGCACGTACGGTTCAAAAGGGATACAATTTTGTCCTAATCAACCGACTTTATCGAGAAAGATTACTTTTTTTAGGCCAAGAAGTTGATAGCGAGATCTCAAATCAACTTGTTGGTCTCATGGTATATCTCAGTATAGAAGATGATACTAAGGATCTTTATTTGTTTATAAACTCCCCCGGCGGATGGGTAATACCAGGAATAGCCATTTATGATACTATGCAATTTGTTTCGCCTGATGTACATACAATATGCATGGGATTAGCCGCTTCAATGGGATCTTTTATTCTGGTCGGAGGAGAAATTACCAAACGTCTAGCATTCCCTCACGCTTGGCGCCAATGAGTTTTTATTTGAAAAAAAAAAAAGAAGAAGACTATGCCTTCGCCATATCGAATGTGAATAATAGGTAATAATAGCATGGCACTTCGAGTTCGATATGAACAAACTATTATTGTTTTTCCTAACAAGAGATTTTGTATCGAGATAGTAGTATGAAACAAAGGTTATTTCCGATTTGATTTTATTTATGTGTCGGGAGTACATTTTCAGCGTCACAAACCATTTTTCTTCCACACCAGAAGTCTCTTTCTGATATTTATGTTACGAAAGAAAGAGTGCGAAAATGAAAAAAAAAAAGATCATTTTTCCTTATTTGATCATATCAAAAAGAAACTTTGGGATTGCTAAATCGCAGACGAGATAAATATAGAAAGCAACAGAACCGTCATAGTATTTTTTTACTCCTACAATACGAAAGGAAGGGCGGTAAATGGATCATTCAACGATCTGGATCGGATGGATTCTATTTTTTTCTTCGATAGAATAGAAAGGAAATTCCATTGCAGAGCCGTATGCAATGCACAAAAGATGCCTGTACGGCTGTTCAATTCTATTTGTTTTTTTTTTTTCTTCTTGTTTTTTTATCCCTTACTTTAGCCCAATCGTGCGAGATAGAAGAACCGCTCATGCATGATGTTATATCAAATATTATCAGGGTTATGATTCACCAGCCTGCTAGTTCTTTTTATGAGGCGCAAGCAGGCGAATTTATCCTGGAAGCGGAAGAACTACTGAAACTTCGCGAAACCCTCACAAAGGTTTATGTACAAAGAACGGGCAACCCTTTATGGGTTATATCCGAAGACATGGAAAGAGATGTTTTTATGTCAGCAACAGAAGCCCAAGCTCATGGAATTGTTGATCTTGTAGCGGTCGAAAATGAAAATACTGGGGATTCCGTGTAAATACATGATTCCGCTTCAAACCATAATTCGAATTTTCCGCGATTTTATATTGAATGGAAATAATTCATAATCATCAATCATCAGGTTAAGATCGATCTAAACCAACCTATTTTGTTATATATATTATGATATGCCGACAATTAAACAACTTATTAGAAATACAAGACAGCCAATAAGAAATATCACGAAATCTCCCGCGCTTCGAGGATGTCCTCAGCGTAGGGGAACATGTACTAGGGTGTATGTGCGACTCGTTTAGATCATGAGTTCGAACAAATGAAACAATTTTTCCAGTACCAATGAATAGGATAGATAGAGTGGAAAAAGTCATTTACTATCTAAAAAAAAAAAAAAAAAAAATGAAGATCTATCATATACCTATATTTTTTGTGTATGAAGTTGAAATTTATGGTTTCCATTGGTGCAAATCCAATCACCTCAATTTGAGATGAGAAGCAATTCCCCATTGGTAGCATAGCAAATAGTTATCCATTAAGCGGAGGAAATAGTACTATAAGAAGTAAAAAGGTTATGTTCCTATTTTTGAAAGAACGGACTAACAAGGTCAGCTACCTAGCCAACTTTCATAATTAAATGCCGTCACTGTATGGATATCCTTTCTTGTGAAAAGAGCTATTACTGTATAATTGATTGGTAGAGCCAAGGAGAGTGAACTATACAAGTTCACAATAACATTTGATTAAATGAAAGAGGAGGCTCCGGTGTATAGAGAGGACCTCACCGTTTACGAAGTAACCATAGAAACGACGGAACCCACTATTTTTTTTTTCTTTTATTTATTTAATATCGCTAGAATTTCCTATTTCCAGGTATTTTACCTGGAAGAAATAAAAAATAGTGGTTGGGAAGGTCATAGTAGCAAAAGCCATTGGAATTTATATTTTATATATCGGAAAAATCCGTTTTGTTATTAATCAATCGGGGGATAAAAGGATGACTGAAAGAAGAGAAATCAATTAGTTATTCATTAAAGTTTAATTTGATTCAATGACCAGAGTTAAACGAGGATATATAGCTCGGAGACGTCGAACAAAAATTCGTTTATTTGCATCAACCTTTATAGGGGCTCATTCAAGGCTTACCCGAACCGCTACTCAACAGAAAATGAGAGCTTTGGTTTCCTCTCATCGAGATAGGGGCAGGCAAAAGAGGGACTTTCGTCGTTTGTGGATCACTCGGATAAATGCAGCAGTTCGTGAGAATGGGGTATTCTATAGTTATAGTAGATTAATACACAATCTGTACAAGAAGCAATTGCTTCTTAATCGTAAAATACTTGCGCAAATAGCTATATCAAATAAGAATTGTCTTTACATGATTTCCAATAAGATTATCAAATAAAAGAGATTCCATTCTAAAGTCATATATAGGAATGCTTGAAACAGAATTGAATTCCCCGGAGAACGGCCTCCGGGAAGATAGAACAAAAATAAATTAAGAAATTTAGATAAGTAGTAGGAATGAATAAACATCTTTCAAAAAAAAAGATTCCCTCTTTCCCTATTTATTGTTTCTTATAACACAAGAATCAAATCTGGATTTGAGGCTTTTTCGAACAAAACATCAATCTGAGCTTGAGTTCCAATTAGAGTTTTGAATCAATGGAAGAGTATATCTATTTATTTCTGGTTCTAGGACCAGTAGTTCTAGGGATCGACTCTGATCTCTCAAACTGTTTTTCATTATTAAGAAAAGGTAACAAAGATAAAATACGAGCTTGTTTTATAGCAATAGTAATTAATCGTTGTTGTTTCAAGGTCAATCTATTCACCCGTCTAGATAATATTTTTCCCTGTTCACTAATAAATCGACTAATTAAACTCATGTTTCTATAATCAATTCGATCCCCCGATTCAATTGGGGGAAAACGCCTACGAAAAGATCGCTTGGATTTACGAAAAGGTTGCTTGGATTTATCCATGGTTTATTCCTTATCTCTAAAATTCTATTTTTTTATTCATTTCAGATCCGACCGAAATAGGTTTTTTTTTTTATTTTGTATATTATATATATATGTATATGTGGTAATGTTAAGTTCTTCCTTTTCCTGCTCCTTTGATTTGAAAGATCATACACACGTGTTCCGTTCGATCTATTTCTTTATTTCCCCATGAATCGTATGCTTGTGACAATAGCGACAAAATTTTCTCAAGTCTAATCGACTGGGTGTATTGTGTCGATTCTTTTGAGTAATATATCTAGAAATGCCCGGCGATTCCTTATTGACACCATTTTGGATACAACTTGTACATTCCAAAATAACTCTAACTCGGACATCTTTACCCTTAGCCATGAACCTCCTTTGAATTTTTGTTTGATCGACTTAACTCTTCTATTTTCGACCCGAACCTAAGAAGACGAAAAGAACAAAAAAGAAAAAAAAAATCAATATCAAATATCAATAGAAGTTACTAACTAGAAATTCCATTTCTAAAGTTTTCGTTCTAATTATGTAATTCTAATTAATATTACTAGAATATTATTTATATAGTAATAATGTAAGTAATACAATTTTTTCTAACTATCAATTATTCGTATTCTAATCCCAGTATTTCATTTAAGTATCTTTTTCTATGCTATGCTTTCGTGGAGATTTACCTTACACTGGACCCTCTTTCCATTTCTGTTCTCCAAAATAGGATCTTAGATCCACCGGATTTTTGCTGAGGTTCAATACACTTTTTATTTTTCTTTCCTTCCTATCCTAAAGAACTGAAAAAGGGGGGGCTAAGTTTTAGTCACGTCGCGTAGAATTGTATCTCAAATTTTCTTCATTTTTTCGCATATCAATAACTAGAATGAAAAAAAAGGGAATGACAAAGCATCTGGGAATAAACGATTAATTTCTATCAATAGACCCGCTAAAGACCCAAACCATAGAGTAGTTAGCACAGGTGCTGTGGAAAGATATGTTTTTATATCTTGCATTGAAAATCCTCCTTCTTTATTGTAATACATATATGGTCAGATGCTGTAGTTCAAGATCATTTGTTTTTTTTGTACGGAATTCCTAACAAAAACGGATATGTATAATGAACAGTAGATGAGATTTTCCTATCCCTGTTCCTAAAAAAGGGGGATCCCCTTCTTCCTAAGCATTACCGATAAATATTCATTCTTTTTTTATACGTTAGGTTTCAGATGTATATAATTCTTTTATTATATGAAACCAAAAAGAAGAAATGACAAGAAAATTCTATATGGATAGAGGATAAAATAACGATATGGAAAACAAGACATGGATTTTGTACAATGACACTGTACAACAATTTTTAAAAGGGATGTAGCGCAGCTTGGTAGCGCGTTTGTTTTGGGTACAAAATGTCACGGGTTCAAATCCTGTCATCCCTACCTATTACTTCTCCTATGGGCGGTAACGAGGGATTAATTGAGTGAGATCAATTAAATAAAATCGGACATAATCTTTCATTTTTGCATACCAATGTATGCAAGACGCATTGGGGGTACAAAAATGCAAAAATCCTTTTCTTTACAATCGTATCTCCTGGCATAAGAAAGCGCTCTTAGTTCAGTTCGGTAGAACGCGGGTCTCCAAAACCCGATGTCGTAGGTTCAAATCCTACAGAGCGTGATTCCGTTTATGTTATTTCGAATCACAATAAAAAAACTTACCAAAACGCAGTTGAATTGCAACTTGAATTTGACCTCCTGCAAGGAGGAGGTCAATCAAAAAAAAATGTTATTCAATCAAAGGTCCAACTGATCACCGCGTCTGTATTGTAAATATGCAGTTACAAATAATCCTGCTAAAGTAATAGGAATTAGACCTAAGACGATTCCAAATAGAAAAACTTCAATCATTTCGATTTGTTTGAGGAGATAAAAAGAAAGGTAAGATCTATCCCTAAATATTAATCTGAAAAATCCGCGAATCTCAATGACCAAGAATTAACAATTGACACGGGAGGGAGCCGTAGAATACCTGAAAGAAAAATATTTCTTTTTATGAATTTGTTCATTCAATTCATTTCAAATAAGTCGTATCTTGTTCAAACCAATTAATAGAGCTGGGGTTATAGTTGAAGCAGCCAATAGAAAACCGAAATAACTAGTTATAGTAGGCATAAAAGAACTAAATTAGATATCTTCTTTTGCTACATATGTTGATAAAACACTTACCTAAGTTTCAATTTTTTCAGATACGACGAAAAAATCAATTGACAGAATTAGTTTAGTTCTAATTGAAAGTTCTTGATTCATCAGTCATTATAGATAGTACTAAAAAAAAAAAAAATAGAATTACAAATTACATAGGTAAAAAAAATTAATTTATCCGCTTATTTAAGTAATTTTTGAATATTTGGAATAAAAGAATTGGATTTGAAAATAACTTCAATTTTGATCATTTCTTTTTCAATAGAATCTAGTCCATTTTGGAGAAAACGGCTTGATACCAACTTTTAATGAATTTTCTATTTTTTAATTTTATACTTATTTTAAACCAT